CAATAAAAACACAGAATACATTTATTCTTCACGTCCTGGATTACGCCCTGGATCGTTAGATAGGAATCCGAATATGAAAAGAGAAACGAAGAATATCACTACCGTGTAAACAAATAGTTTTAGAGTAAGCATTATAAAATCTCCAAGATAATTAAAAAAACGACAAAGAAAGAGAATAGATTCTCTTATATTAAACATTTTGTTTCTTTTAATACTAAGTTTCTCAAAAATGAATTGATTTTGAGGTATATGAGTTTCGGAAATGGACTTGGTTTGTAATAAGAGTCAAGCCTTTTATTACAATTATCAAAAATTACTATTACAAAAACTCCTCTTTCATATCGGCAATCTAGGTATTATATTGGTGATGGGCTCAAATCGAATAATAGAATTTGGATTTTTCGATTGAAAAACGTAGATGAGGATATGATCCGTATTTTTTTCGTATATACCCCAAAATTTCAATATTAGAATCGAGAATTCACACTGTAAAACTTATCTGATCTTTTAAATTATTAAAATGTTCGCGTTTTAGTTTTCTAATAAATTCTTAATTTTTTTAAGACATTACTCAAATTAAAGATCTCATCGAAAACTTACAGCAGCTTGCCAAACAAAAGCTAAGAGAAAAAAGAGTAAAGGTATTACTGGCATAATATCTACAATTGGATTCAAGAAAGCGTAGGCTTCGGGCAATTTCGCCGAGAAAAAACTACTTGAATAAAGGACGGAGTGAATACAAATACAGACCAAACTAAAGATATTAAGCATAACAAACATTTTGTTCTTTAAGTTTAAGAAAATTAAAATTATTTTTGCTTTTTTGAATTAGAATTTGATTTATTATTGTATTTTTTTATTATATATATTAATAAATCAAAAAATACAATAATAAATCAAATAAATTAATATTATATGAATAAAACTAAAAAAAATGAATCAAATAAGATAAGACCTGCCAAAATCCTTCTTTGATTTGAACTTATCTAGTTCAAAATCTTTTTATTCTGAAATACAAGAAATCCTACTTCTATACAATATCTTAATTGAATTCTATGTAATGATCAATAAATTTAGTTTTATGCTATGTATATATAGATACATACGCATATCAAAATCCTAGCAACAATTTTTTCTATAGAAATTTTGGAACTGGTGGAATTGACGAACAACCAATATCAATAATAGTGTTTATTAGATTAGTGTCAAATCGAAAATGGGGCGTGGCCAAGTGGTAAGGCAACGGGTTTTGGTCCCGCTATTCGGAGGTTCGAATCCTTCCGTCCCAGAGTATATGCATTCCTGATGTATATCATATTTGAGTACAAATTTTATATCAAAATAAAGATTATTCCCCCTTTTTTTAATTCCGATTTTTTTCGACTTTACAAATTATTAATACAATATCGAGTTTATTTTCATTTTTTTACATCTTTACTTTTTTACATCTTTACTTTATGGTTTTCGTTATATAGAATAAAAACACAGACGTAAAGTAAAAAGGATAAATTATTATATATCGATTGAATCAATGACTATTCACGATTCCATAATTGAATCAATTACATACTGGATCCAAGCTAAAGGAATGTTATGGTAAAACTTCGTTTAAAACGATGTGGTAAAAAGCAACGTGTGACTTGAAAGACATGATTAGATTAGCTGTGGATTCTTACATCCGCCATTTTCCTAATATATAGAAATCAACATGCTCTTGGCTCGACATCATTTGTTCTGTTTCACTAGAACTTCTTATTTTTGGGACAGGAAAGGGGTTGATGATGTAAATAGTACATGATGGAGCTCGAGTTTATTCATTTCTCAGGGGCAAGTATCTAAGGTTAGTGAAAATTAATAAGTTAGAACAACTTCGTAAGTATATTTTTGATAGAAAAATCGAAAGGATCAAATTGGAACAAGGTTAAAAAAAAATTGCTGGAATTAGTAAAACTATTTCGATCCAAAGTGGATTCGCGGGAATTAACCTTCTATTTATTTGTATGATTCTTTCAGAGAAATTCAAAAAAAATGGTATGTTGCTGCCATTTTTTTGAAAAGATTGACGATTCCCGAAGTAATGTCTAAACCCAATGATTCAAAGAAAAGCGAAAAGATCATGGAACAAGTAAATACCATTTTCAAATTGTCTCATTAATTCTAGAATTCTATTAGAATTAGAAAAAAAATAGATTATAAAGAAAAACGGGCAAGAGGCAAGAAAAGGGGGTAGAGACCACTCAATAAATGAAATAGCTAAAGGGTTTATTTTATTTTGAGTTATTTGAGAATTATCCAATTTGAGTTATGGGGTTACAAATATGAGGAGTTTTTGTCAGAAATAAAATACGAAAAAAAAAAAACACTTAAGTCATAGTTTAATTGATTTGATGATTTTATTGATCTATTTGACATTCCATTTTTATACATACATCTAATTTTTCATTTTCCCGAGCCGTACGAGGATAAAACTTCTTATACGTTTCTAGGGGGGGTGCATTATTCATCTATATCTATCCCAATGAGCCGTTTATCGAATCGTTGCAATCGATGTTCGATCCCGAAGAGAGGGAAGAGATCTTCGGAAAGTGGGTTTTTATGATCCAATAAAGAATCAAACCTATTTAAATATTCCTATTATTCTATATTTCCTTGAACAAGGCGCTCAACCTACAGGAACTGTTCAGGATATTTCAAAAAAGGCTGGCGTTTTTTTGGAACTTAGCTCGAATCAACAAATGAAATTCAATTAATGAAATAAAAAAAGGGGGGTGCGGATGACTTATATATAGATTTAAAAAACGCTTTTTTCTTTTATCCCCCCCGCTCTCTTGTTATCTTCATACCTTATTTTTTATTTTTGTTGTTTTATTTTTTGTTGTTTATATAGAATGTTATTTTCTATAAGCTAAAAAAATAAATGCAATTTTCATCTATTTTCAAAAAAAATGAAAAAAAAATGTATATGTCTAAAGATAAAAGATAGAATATAGGAAAAAGCAAATGAATAATAACTAAATGAAGTAATTCGACTTATAAATACATTACCCCCAATAAGGTGGTATTTTTTATTATTTTATTATCATTTATTGAAAATATCGACTCATTCTTTACTTTATTATTATTTTATTATTATCAGTTACTAACCCTAATTATCGAATTTATATACTTTTTTGATAGTAAATACATGAGATAGAATATTAAAAATGGAATATTTCTATTATTTTTCATCCAATGACTATTCATCTATTATATTTTTATGAAAATAGAGGAAAAAACTCTATGGAAAAAAGGTGGTTCAATTCTATATTGTTTAATAGGAAGTTCGAATACAGGTGTGAATTAAGTAAATCAATGGATAGTCTCGGTCCTATTGAAAGTACCGGTGTAAGTGAAGAAGACCCAAAAATTTTAACTGATATGAATAAAAAAATTAATAGTTGGAATGATAATGATAATTCTAGTTACGGTTATTTTGATTATTTAGTAGGTGTCAGAAACATCCAGAATTTAATATCTGATAAAACTTTTTTAGTTAGAGATAATAAGAGGAACAATTATTCCATATATTTAGATATTGAGAATCAAACTTTAGAGATTGACAATGATCAGCCTTTCCTAAGTGAACAGGAAAGTTTTTTTTCTAGCTATATGAATAATGTTTCTAAGAGTAATGACGATCATTATATGGATGATACTAAATATAGTTGGAATAATAACATTAATAGTTGCATTGATAGTTATCTTTATTATCAAATCAGTTTCCGTTTAGGTGATAGTGACAAATACAATGACAATTATTTTTATCGTTACATTTTTGGTAAGGACATAAATTCTAGTGAAAGCGAGAATTCTAGTTCTAGTATAATAACTAGCACGAATGATACAAATGATCATAATTCGACTATTGGAGAAAGTTCTAATAATTCCGATGAAACTCAAAAATATAAGCATTTATGGATTGAATGTGAAAATTGTTATGGGTTAAATTATAAAAAATTTTTTAAATCAAAAATGAATATTTGTGAACACTGCGGATATCATTTGAAAATGAGCAGTTCCGATAGAATCGAACTTTCGATTGATCCAGGTACTTGGAATCCTATGGATGAAGACATGATTTCTCTGGATCCCATTGAATTTGATTCAGAAGAGGAACCTTATAAAGATCGTATTGATTCTTATCAACTAAAAACAGGATTAACTGAGGCTGTTCAAACAGGTACGGGTCAACTAAATGGTATTCCTGTAGCAATTGGAATTATGGATTTTGAGTTTATGGGGGGTAGTATGGGATCCGCAGTAGGTGAGAAAATTACCCGTTTGGTAGAATATGCTACCAATCAACTTTTACCTCTTATTCTGGTATGTGCGTCTGGAGGAGCACGTATGCAAGAAGGAAGTTTGAGCTTGATGCAAATGGCTAAAATCTCTTCTGCTTTATATGATTATCAAACAAATAAAAAGTTATTCTATGTATCAATCCTTACATCTCCTACTACAGGTGGGGTAACGGCTAGTTTTGGCATGTTGGGGGATATTATTATTGCCGAACCAAATGCTTATATTGCATTTGCTGGTAAAAGAGTAATTGAACAAACATTGAATAAGGCAGTACCCGAAGGTTCGCAAGGGGCTGAATATTTATTTCACAAAGGCTTATTTGATTCAATCGTACCGCGTAATCTTTTAAAGGGAGTTCTGAGTGAGTTATTTCAATTCCATAATTTTTTTTCTTTGACTAAAAATGAAAACAAAGTAATAAAAGAATAAAAAATACTAAGAATAAAAAAAGTCAAAGGGTCTATTATCATACATATGTTTGTTTCTTTTCGAAATCGAAGGTTAATTATTTTGTTCGACATATAGAGTCTACATATACATATATAGTTAATTATATGTATATATATGTAGACTTAGCTATAATAACTAGAATTCCTATATACTTAGTATAAATATATAGGAATTCTAGTGATTATAGACAATCTAAATAAATGATTATAGACAATCTAAATAAAATAAATAAGAATAAAAAATAACAAAAATCTATGTATATAATGACAATAATATATATAAGGTACAAATTGTAAATAGAGGTACATGTGATGAACTTTCCTTCCATTTTGATTCCTTTAGTGGGTTTAGTATTTCCAGCAATTGCAATGGCTTCTTTATTTCTTCATATTCAAAAAAAAACTATTTCTTAAAATTCAAAATTTTAAAAACCCTGTTTTCCTGTTTTCTTAATATTTTAATCTAAGGGAGATAATAATTAATGTATTACCGAAAAATACTAGAGCTTAAAACAAAAATACTAAGGGATAAAAGAACGAAAACAACTGAAAAAAACTGCGAGGGCTTCCTCTATGAAGAAAAAAAACCCCGTCCTGCGTTACAACGACCTAGTGATTTTTTATATCCTAGGGCCTTCTCGAAACCCTTGCTCTTACTTTTGGATCTTTTTTAGTTCATCTTGCTCATTAGTATTTTTATCGCTTTCTTTTTTGAGTTATGTTAATAACGATTTTATAGTTTTCCCCGAGGAACTTTACAACTCTTTGCCATTTATTCCGGAGTCTCTTTATTTGCCATTTTATTCACGAGGGATGGTGATTGGTTTATATGGAATCCTGAGCGGCTTTTGGACTTTGTATTTGTTGTGCATTGTTATTAGGGATGTAGGTGGTGGTTATGATATGTTCGATAAAAAAGAGCAAAAAATAGAGTTTGGTCGTTGGGGCTTTTTCAAGGATTTTACTCTCGAAATACCTATGAAAGAGAGCCTATCCCTCAGACTAGTAACTCATATGAAAATGGATTTTTTTAATCGTACCTTTACGTATGAGATCCTTTATCTGGAAACCGAAAACAATGGGTTTATTCCTTTGACTCGGCTTGAAGACGATTTGTTGCCAATAGACATTGCATGGAAAGCTTCCGAACTATCTCGGTTTTTGAAATTACCCGTGTACTGGTAAGAATTGGAATTAACTAGAAATTGTTCAAAAAGTTTCAGAATTGTCCTATTTATTTACCGATTGAAATATTTTGATAGATGGAGCATTATTTGATTTCGAAATTGGAATTGACAGTGAATTCTTTTGATTTCTTATTCGATTTACGTATTCTTTCTAAATTAAACAAGGCAAGGACTAACTTTCGAATTGCAACTAAAAAAAATGAGAGAATAGACTATATATTTATATATATAAGCTCTATGACTTGTAATAGACTTATTCTTGATAGAAAGATTATTATCATATAGAGTTGAGGAATGAGATGAAATTCAGTTCATTAAAGAGGAAAAATGACAAAAAAGAAAACATTTATTCCCTTTCTATATCTTACATCTATAGTCGTTTTGCCCTGGTGTATCTCTTTCACATTTAAGAAAAGTCTGGAATCTTGGTTTATCAATTGGTGGAATATTAGGCAATCCGAAATTTTCTTGAATGATAGTCAAGAAAAGAGTATTCTAAAAAAATTTATTGAATTTAAGGAACTGTTTTTGTTAGATGAAATGTTAAAGGAATGTCCGGAAACACATCTAAAAAATCTTCGTACTGGAATCTATAAAGAAACAATCCAGTTAATCAAAACGCATAACGAAGATCATATGAATACGATTTTGCACTTCTCTACCAATATAATCTGTTTCTTTATTCTGAGCGGTTATTCTATTTTTGGTAATCAAGAACTTGTTCTTATTAATTCTTGGGTTCGAGAATTTATCTATAATTTAAGTGACACAATAAAAGCTTTTTCTATTCTTCTATTAACTGATTTATGTATAGGATTCCATTCAACCCATGGTTGGGAACTAATGATTGGTTTCGTCTATAAAGATTTTGGATTTGCTCAAAATGATCAAATTATATCTGGTCTTGTTTCCACTTTTCCAGTTATTTTAGATACAATTTTCAAATATTGGATTTTCCGTTATTTAAATCGCGTATCTCCATCACTTGTAGTGATTTATCATTCAATGAATGACTGACTCAAAAAACGATCCACTTATCTAATTTTAATTGAAATTTTTTTTAGCTAATTTTAGCTAAAAAAAGATAACTTTTTCCCTTCTTTTTAAATCCCCTTTAAATCAAAAAGGGGATTCTTCATCTTGGATAGGGAACTATGTGAGTGACCTACTCAATCTTATTGTAGAAATTTTCAGGATCAAGGATTAGACCATGCAAACTAGAAATGCTTTTTCTTGGATAAAGGAAGAGATTACTCGATCTATTTCCATATCGATCATGATATATATAATAATTCGAGCACCCATTTCAAATGCATATCCCATTTTTGCGCAGCAGGGTTATGAAAATCCGCGAGAAGCAACGGGTCGTATTGTCTGTGCCAATTGCCATTTAGCTAATAAGCCCGTGGATATAAAGGTTCCACAAGCGGTACTTCCAGATACTGTATTTGAAGCAGTTGTTCGAATTCCTTATGATATGCAAGTTAAACAAGTTCTTGCTAATGGTAAAAAAGGGGCTTTAA